TAAAATAAAAATTTGATTGACCTTTTGATATAATTGCTATGCTTAGTGTGTGACTCGTTGGTTTTTGTTAGGGTTAGGATTAAAAAAGACCAGCCCAGTAGTCTGTCTGAAAACCAACTCATCACTTCGTATTATCTGAATCGAAAAGAACCAGTCAAGATATACTAAATCGGTCATATCTTTGTAACAACTGAAATTTTTTTGAATAAACTTTCATTCTAAGTTTAAAGCAAAATACAGAATAGAATAGGGTGCGAGTGGAAGGATGAGAGAAAGAGATAAAAAAATACCTATGATATAGAATTCCAATATGTAAGGTCTACGAGTCATCTCATAAAAGACAGTGTAATAAAGCATCAATACTAATTGATTCATCCATAATGAAATATTAAATGAATCTACGTAATAGAAAAAAATCAAGAGCTTCGAGCCAATAAAGACTAAGAAGGTTGACTCAAGAATAAATCCGATTGTGAGCTCCGTTGTAGAATTCTGACCTAACCATTAAGTACGAAGCGGTGGGAACGATGAAACCTGTGAATACAAAAGATTTTATTGAAAAACTGAATCTTACTGATTCACTAGTTGGGATGGCGAAATAAACCGGAAAAAAATTCATCTATTATAAGAAGTCACGAACAAGTGCTACGACTGAAATGGAGATTGCAAGAGTAAATATTCGCCCGCGAAAACTTTCTCTTTTTTTTTTTATTAGTAAACTTGGATAAAGGATAAAAGAAAATAAAGATTTATTAGAACGTTTTTATAAAATTTTTTATAAAAACGTTCTAATATCTATTCAAATGAATTGAAATTCAATTTTGAATACTTTTTTTTTTATTCGCGAGGAGCCGGATGAGAAGAAACTCTCACGTCCAGTTCTGTAGTAGAGATGGAATTCCGAAACAACCATCAACTATAACCCCAAAAGAACTAGATTCCGTAAACAACATAGAGGAAGAATGAAGGGAATATCGTATCGAGGTAATCATATTTGTTTCGGTAAATATGCGCTTCAAGCACTTGAACCCGCTTGGATCACATCTAGACAAATCGAAGCAAGTCGACGAGCAATGACACGAAATGCACGCCGTGGCGGAAAAATATGGGTCCGTATATTTCCCGATAAACCAGTTACAGTAAGACCGGCTGAAACACGTATGGGTTCGGGGAAAGGATCCCCTGAATATTGGGTAGCTGTTGTTAAGCCGGGACGAATACTATATGAAATAGGTGGAGTAACCGAAAATATAGCCAGGCGGGCTATTTTAATAGCAGCATCCAAAATGCCTATACGAACTCAATTTATTATTTCAGGATAAAAATGTCGAACCGGCAGAACTGGGTCTTGGGATGAAACAAAACCGCGGGTTTCTTTTTTAGACAAAAACTATTTCTTTTATTTTCTTCATCCTTTGTATTGAAAGAATATACTAAAAATATGATTCAACCTCAGACCCATTTAAATGTAGCGGATAACAGCGGGGCTCGAGAATTGATGTGTATTCGCATTATAGGGGCTAGTAATCGCCGATATGCTCATATTGGTGACGTTATTGTTGCTGTGATCAAAGAAGCAGTACCAAACATGCCCCTAGAAAAATCTGAAGTAGTCAGGGCTGTCATTGTTCGTACCTGTAAAGAACTTAAACGTGACAGCGGCATGATAATACGATATGATGACAATGCTGCAGTTGTGATTGATCAAGAAGGAAATCCAAAAGGAACTCGCATTTTTGGTGCAATCCCACGGGAATTGAGACAATTAAATTTTACTAAAATAGTTTCATTAGCTCCCGAGGTATTATAAGCTAGTGAGGTATTTAAAATAAATCGATTAAGAACTAGATTAATTAGTAGATTGTGTCTCACGCATATATCTTGAAAAATTCATATTCATAAATTAATAAAAACAAGAAAAACATGTTGATTATATCCAATTTTGAGGCACCAATAAATTTAGTTTATCATGGGTAGAGACACTATTGCTGAGATAATAACCTCTATACGAAATGCTGGTATGGATAGAAAACGGGTTGTTCGCATACCATCGACTAATATTACCGAAAATATTGTTAAAATACTTTTCCGAGAAGGTTTTATCGAAAACGTCAGAAAACACCGAGAAAAAAACAAATATTTTTTGGTTTTAACCCTGCGACATCGAAGGAATAGGAAAAAACCCTATATAAATTTTTTAAATTTAAAACGGATCAGTCGACCCGGTCTACGAATCTATTCTAACTCTCAACGAATTCCTAGAATTTTAGGTGGGATGGGGATTGTAATTCTTTCTACCTCGAGAGGTATAATGACAGACCGTGAGGCTCGGCTAGAAGGAATCGGCGGAGAAATTTTGTGTTATATATGGTAATCCTTTTAATATCGAAATGTGATCCAAAATCTCTTCCTGTTTGTAAAAAAAAAAAGCAAGGGTATGAGTTATCTAATGTCGTTTCTCCTCCATTAGTTGAGACTTCAAGGAGGCTTGGCCTGAAATGAAAGAACAAAAATGGATCCATGAAGGTTTAATTACTGAATCGCTTCCCAACGGCATGTTCCGGGTTCGGTTAGATAATCAAGATCTGATTCTAGGTTATGTTTCAGGAAAGATCCGACGTAGTTTTATACGGATACTGCCGGGAGATAAAGTAAAAATTGAAGTAAGTCGTTATGATTCAACCAGAGGACGTATAATTTATCGACTACGAAACAAGGATTCGAAAGATTAGGTGGTTTTTATTCAATACGATTCGAGATAAAAAATTTCAAGAAACTTATTTTCTACCAATGAAATAGATTCAGAATTAAGATAAGGAATAACAAATATGAAAATAAGAGCTTCAGTTCGTAAAATTTGTGAAAAATGTCGACTAATCCGCAGGCGGGGACGCATTATAGTAATTTGTTCCAACCCGAGACATAAACAAAGACAAGGATAATCAGACTCACTATCACTATAGTATCACTATAAGGGCTCAATGTACAAATAAAGAATCTTTTTTGGCATGAAATGGATATATCCATAGATTTCTGACTCATATTTATGAGATGATACAATATGGCAAAAGCTATACCGAGAGCTGGTTCACGTAGGAATGTACGTATTGGTTCACGTAAGAGTGCACGTAGAATACCAAAAGGGGTTATTCATGTTCAAGCAAGTTTCAATAATACCATTGTCACGGTTACAGATGTACGGGGCCGGGTGGTTTCCTGGTCCTCGGCCGGTACTTGTGGATTCAAGGGTACGAGAAGAGGGACACCCTTTGCTGCTCAAACTGCAGCAGCAAATGCTATTCGTACAGTCGTCGATCAAGGTATGCAACGAGCAGAAGTCATGATAAAGGGTCCCGGTCTAGGAAGAGACGCAGCATTACGAGCTATTCGTAGGAGTGGTATACTATTAACTTTTGTACGGGATGTAACCCCTATGCCACATAATGGCTGCAGACCTCCGAAAAAAAGACGTGTGTAGAAATGAACAATGAAGAAATTTCAAAAGAAACAAGAGAAATAAATAATTCAATCAAATAAAATAATATTACTATGGTTCGAGAGAAAGTAACAGTATCTACTCGGACACTACAGTGGAAGTGTGTTGAATCAAGAGCAGATAGTAAACGTCTTTATTATGGGCGCTTTATTCTGTCTCCACTTATGCAAGGCCAAGCCGATACAATAGGCATTGCGATGCGAAGGGCTTTGCTTGGAGAAATAGAAGGAACGTGTATCACGCGTGTAAAATTTGAGAATGTCCCCCATGAATATGCTACTATAACGGGTATTCAAGAATCGATACACGAAATTTTAATGAATTTGAAAGAAATTGTATTGAGAAGTAATCTATATGGAACTTGTGATGCGTCTATTTGTGTCAGAGGTCCTGGATATGTAACTGCTCAAGACATCATCTTACCGCCTTATGTAGAAATCGTCGACAATATACAACATATAGCTGGCTTGACAGAACGAATTAATTTGTGTATTGGATTAGAAATTGAGAGAAATCGCGGATATCTTATAAAAATGCCACGTAACTTTCAAGATGGAAGTTATCCTATAGATGCTGTATTCATGCCTGTTCGGAACGTGAATCATAGTATTCATTCCTATGGTAATGGGAATGAAAAACAAGAGATACTGTTTCTCGAAATATGGACAAATGGGAGTTTAACTCCGAAAGAAGCACTTCATGAAGCCTCCCGGAATTTGATTGATTTATTTATTCCCTTTTTACATAAGGAAGAAGAAAACTGACTTTTATAAGACAATCAACACACGATTCCTTTATCCCCTTTTACTTTTCAGGATCAATTGGATAAACTTAGAAAAAAATAGCATTGAAATCGATTTTTATTGATCAATCCGAATTGTCTATTAGGGCCTATAATTGCCTCAAAAGGTCTAATATATATATATTAGACCTTTTGACTAACAGCCAAGAAGATCTTATGAAAATTGAACATTTTCACCTCGAAAATTTAAAACAGCTATTGGGCAGTCTAGAAAAAAATTTCGCAATTGATTTACCAAAAAAGATGTTTTAAATCTATTCGAAATAAATTTCGAATTTTCTTGAATAGCTGTATCTAGGGAGAATTCGCCTTGAAGCGACTATTCCCTAGATACACACGTCATGTTATCTCACAATTGAATCAAATTAAAAAAGACCTAAAGTTAGAGATTTATCGATAGGTAATGTTGCACCAATACCCAACCAAAGGGCGGCTGCGGTACCAATCAAAAAGATGGTTGTCGCTACTGGACGGCGAAACGGATTTTGGAATTTATTAACGTTCTCTAAAAAGGGTACTGTTAATAATCCCGCGGGTACTGAAACCATTAAAAGAACACCCAATAATTTATTGGGCACTGTACGAAGTATTTGAAATACGGGAAAGAAATACCATTCAGGTAATATTTCCAGGGGGGTTGCAAACGGATCTGCCGGTTCACCAATCATTGATGGTTCTAGAACCGCCAAGCCCACGTTACAT